GCTAGCGTAGCTTAATACAAAGCATGGCACTGAAGATGCCAAGATGGGCCCTAAAAAGCCCCGCATGCAAAAAGGCATGGTCCCGACCTTACTATCAGCTGTAACACAATTTACACATGCAAGTCTCCGCCACCCAGTGAGTATGCCCTCAGTCCCCCGCCCGGAGACGAGGAGCGGGCATCAGGCACAATCGTTAGCCCAAGACGGTAGCCAAGCCACACCCCCCTGGGAATTCAGCAGAGATTAACATTAAGCCATAAGTGAAGGCTTGACTCAGTTAGTGTTAATAGGGCCGGTAAAACTCGTGCCAGCTACCGCGGTTAGACGGGAGGCCCTAGTTGATATTACAACGGCGTAAAGGGTGGTTAAGGACAAACAAATTTTTAAAGCCAAAGGGCCCCTTGGCCGTCATACGCTCCTGGAAGCCCGAAGCCCAATACACGAAAGTAGCTTTAATAAAAACCTACCTCACCCCACACAAGCTGAGTTAACAAACTGGGATTAGATACCCCACTATGCTCACCCGTAAACCAAGACATCCGCCTACAATTACATGTCCGCCAGGGTTCTACGAGCAACAGCTTAAAACCCAAAGGACCAGACGGTGTCTTAGACCCCGCTAGAGGCGCCTGTTCTCGAACCGATAACCCTGGTTCAACCTCACCACTCATAGCCACCCCTGCCTATTACCGCCGTCGTCAGCTTACCCTGTGAAGGAGTAAAAGTAAGCAAAATGGGCACAACCCAGAACGTCAGGTCGAGGTGTAGCGCATGAAGTGGGAAGAAATGGGCTACAATTTCTATCACAGAACATTACCGACACGCACCATGATAACAGTGCATGAAGGCGGATTCAGTAGTAATAAGGAATCAGAGAGTCCCTTCGAACCGGGCTCTGAGACGCGTACACACCGCCCGTCACCCTCCCCGTCATAAACACACCAAAAATACCTAATACAACAACAATAACAAGGGGAGGCAAGTCGTAACATGGTAAGTGTACCGGAAGGTGCACTTGGATCAAACCCAGGACGTGGCCGAGTCAGTCAAGCATCTCACTTACACCGAGAAGACACCCATGCAAATTGGGTCGTCCTGAGCCAAACAGCTAGCTTAGGCCACCTAATAATTGAATAATATCAATAAACAAAGTGAACCTAACACAGAAACCTTAACCATTCTTCTACCTTACAAATGGGAGACATAAAAGGTCCCACCGAAGCAATAGAAAATCTACCGGAAGGGAAAGCTGAAAGAGAAATGAAACAACCCATATAAGCATAAAAAAGCAAAGATTAAACCCTGTACCATTTGCATCATGATTTAGCCCGTACACCCAAGCTAAGAGACCTTTACTTTGAAACCCCGTAACCACGTGAGCTAGCCCGAGGCCAGCTATTAAGGGCCACCCGTCTCTGTGGCAATAGAGTGGGAACAACTGCGGGTAGAAGTGACAGACCTACCGATCCTGGTGATAGCCAGTTGCCTCTGATGATGAATAGAAGTTCAGCCTCATGCCCCCCCAAATCAACAACACAAACAAGACACTGAGAGAGATATGAGAGTTAGTTAAAGGGGGTACAGCCCCTTTAACAAAGGACACAACCTTTCCAGGAGGATAAAGATCATAATATAAAAAACACGCCGTTTTAGTGGGCCTAAAAGCAGCCACCTAAACAGAAAGCGTTAAAGCTCAAACGGAAAGAAGTTTATTATCCCGATAAAAAATCTTACTCCCCTAACCACTACTAGGCCAACCCATGCCCACATGGAAGAGACCATGCTAAAATGAGTAACAAGAAGGCCTGCCCTTCTCCCGGCACAAGTGTAAGCCAAACCGGACCAACCATTGGCAACTGACGAAGTCAACCCCAGAGAGCACTGCGGAGTACATAAAAACCGAGAAAAATCCACGACCTATCCATCCTTACCCCCACGGAGTGCCATTAAGGGAAAGACTATCAAGAAGAGGAAGGAACTCCTGCAAACACAAGCCTCGCCTGTTTACCAAAAACATCGCCTCCTGCAACACAACCAAGTATAGGAGGTCCAGCCTGCCCAGTGACTATAAGTTTAACGGCCGCGGTATCCTGACCGTGCAAAGGTAGCGCAATCACTTGTCTTTTAAATAGAGACCTGTATGAATGGCCAAACGAGGGCTTAACTGTCTCCCCCTTCAAGTCAGTGAAATTGATCTGCCCGTGCAGAAGCGGGTATACTAATACAAGACGAGAAGACCCTTTGGAGCTTAAGGTATAAAACTCAGTCCACGTCAAGCAACTTAATAAAAAACAAAAACTTTGTGGAACATGATATTTTACCTTCGGTTGGGGCGACCACGGAGGAAAAAAAAGCCTCCAAGTGGATTGGAAAAATCCTCCTAAATCTAAGAGAGACATCTCTAAGCCACAGAACATCTGACCAAACATGATCCGGCAACAAAGCCGATCAACGAACCAAGTTACCCTAGGGATAACAGCGCAATCCTCTCCCAGAGTCCATATCGACGAGAGGGTTTACGACCTCGATGTTGGATCAGGACATCCTAATGGTGCAGCCGCTATTAAGGGTTCGTTTGTTCAACGATTAAAGTCCTACGAGATCAGAGTTCAGACCGGAGAATCCAGGTCAGTTTCGTATCTAGTAACGCTACTTACGTCCTAGTACGAAAGGTTCGGAAATGAGGGGCCGATACCTCAAGCACCCCCCACCCAGAATTTAAGCAAACAAATAAATAAAATAAAGGGAGGGCCAAACCCCAACCAGCCAAAATAAGGACATACTGGGGTGGCAGAGCATGGTAAATTGCGAAAGGCCTAAGCCCTTTACACCAGAGGTTCAAATCCTCTTCCCAGTTATGCTAAACTTCCTGATCACCCACTATATTAAGCCTTTTGCCTTCATCGTACGAGTACTCGTAGCGGTCGTTATCTTATCACTACTCGAAGGAAAAGTGTTAGGATCTATGCAAGTGCGAAATGGACCAAACGTGGTAGGACCCGACCGACTTCTTCAACCGATTATTGGTGGGGTAATGCTCATCATCAAAGATCCCGTGCGCCCTTCCACTTCTTCCGCATTCGTATTATTAGCGGCCCCTATGCTCGGACTATCTGTGGCCTTAATCCTCGGAGCACCTATCGCTATTCCCCCCCCAATATTTGACCTCCACTTACGAATCCTACTTATCCTGGCCCTATCAAGCCTCACAGTCTACTCAATCCTTGGATCAGGCTGAGCATCAAATTCTACATACGCATTAATTGGTGCCCTACGGGCTGTGGCCCGAACTATTTCGTATGACGTAAGTTTATGACTAATTAGCCTCTCCGTGCTCATCATCTCATGAGGGTTGACCCTTCAAACTTTTACTATCGCTCTAGAACGCATTAGTCTACTCACTCCCGCCTCACCCGTAGTCGCATTACGATATTTCTCAGCACTAGGCGAAACCTACCGCGCACGCTTGGACGTAACACAACGAGAATCACAACTAGTATGCGGCTTCTACGTAGTATATGGAGGAGCACCATTTCCACTCTGCTTCCTTGCCGTATATGCTATCATGCTTGTAATCAACTCCGTCTCTGCCGTTCTGTTGCTAGCAGCGTCACTCATGCCCTACATGCCTGCACTCTCAGCAATTATTCTCATCACTACAGCTGGCCTTTTATGCGCCGTCTTCCAATGAGTACGAGGCTCCTACCGACGAATTCGCTATGATCAACTCATACACCTGGTATGAAAAATCTTCGTTCCTCTCCCACTCGCCTTTCTGCTATGACATGCCGACCTGCCAATCGCCCTAGCACGACTCCCCCCACAACTATAACAAAGGAACTGTGCCTGAACATCTAAGGACCACTTTGATAGAGTGAATTACAGGGGTTAAAATCCCCTCAGTTCCTAGAAAGAAGGGAATTGAACCCATACTCAAGAGATCAAAACTCTTGGTGCTTCCTTTACACCACTTTCTATGCGGCGTGGTCAGCTAATAAAGCTTTCGGGCCCATACCCCGAGCATGACGGTTAAAGTCCCTCCTCCGCCAATGAACCCATTCGTAGCTGGAATCCAGCTATCGAGCCTAGCACTAGGAGTTACCGTAACGTTTGCCTGCACTCTCTGTCTCCTACCCTGATTAGCCCTAGCAATTTATATGCTACCAAATGGCCTACTTATAGCACAACGCCATGACCCCAGTGCAGACGAAGTAACGACAAAGTACTCCTTAACCCAAGCGACCGCAGGAGCTATGATGCTATTAGCAAGTACAACACACGCATGAGTAACATGAGATTGAGACGTCAACAACAGTTCAAACCCCGTCGCCACGACATTATCTATAGCCGCCCTAGCACTTAAAATTGGACTTGCACCTATACATTTGTGAATGTCAGAAATTCTTCAAGCACTACACCTGCTCACAGCGCTAGTCATGTCCTCATGTCAACAACTCGCCCTGTTTGCATTAATCATTCAAACCGCACAAGATATTGACCCGCTACTACTGTGACTACTAGGGATTACATCCACACTAATCCGAGGATGAGGAGGACTAAACGAAACTCAACTGCGAAAAATCCTAGCCTATACCTCAATCGCCCACATTGGGTGTATAATTCTCGTATTCCAATTCGCCCCCCTACTTAGTATACTTGTACTAGCAACATTCATTATCATAAGCTCCGGGACATTGCTGACCAGCAAAATATGTATAACATCCAAATTTAATACCCTCGCAACAAGCTGATCAAAAAGCCCCATACCTGCATCAACATCTGCCGTAGTCCTACTCTCATTAGGTGGGCTCCCTCGACTTACAGGATTCATACCTAAATGACTAATTATGCAAGCACTATCAATACAAGACGTACCCATCATCGCCATGACAATAGCCGTCGCCGCACTAATCCGCCTATACTTCTACCTGCGACTCTGCTATGCAATAACTCTGCCTGTCTGCCCCAACACTACCATCGCAACCACCCCCTGACGCACCCAATCAAGCCAAACCCCGTTACCACCTCCCCTATTCTTCACAGCTACCCTGGGGCTATTAGCAATAACCCCCACCAACCTAATACTAACCACCTAGGGACTTAGGATAATATTAGACCAAAAGCCTTCAAAGCTCTAAGTAGAAGTGAAAATCTTCTAGTCCCTGTCTAAGACCTACAAGAGATTAACTTACATCTCCTGATTGCAAATCAGACGCTTTAATTAAGCTAAGGCCCTACTAGATGGGAAGGCCTCGATCCTACAAACTCTTAGTTAACAGCTAAGCGCCCAAGCCAGCGAGCATCCATCTACTTTTCCCGCCGCCTGGCCAGCAAGGCGGGAAAAGCCCCGGCAGAGTATTAATCTACGTCTTCGAATTTGCAATTCGATGTGGTCTTCACCACGGGGCTGATAGGAAGAGGACTTAAACCTCTATCTTCGGGGCTACAACCCACCGCCTAAGCACTCGGCCACCCTACCTGTGGCAATCACACGCTGATTCTTCTCTACCAACCACAAAGACATTGGCACCCTTTATCTCGTATTTGGTGCCTGAGCCGGAATAGTAGGAACTGCCCTAAGCCTTCTGATTCGAGCCGAGCTTAGTCAGCCTGGATCGCTTCTTGGTGATGATCAAATTTATAATGTTATCGTAACTGCTCACGCATTTGTTATAATCTTCTTTATAGTAATACCCATCCTTATTGGAGGATTTGGAAATTGACTCGTGCCACTAATAATTGGAGCCCCAGACATAGCATTTCCACGAATAAATAACATAAGCTTCTGACTACTGCCCCCATCATTCCTGCTTTTATTAGCTTCTTCTGGTGTTGAAGCTGGAGCCGGGACAGGGTGAACAGTCTATCCACCCCTTGCAGGAAACCTGGCTCACGCAGGGGCATCAGTAGACCTAACAATCTTCTCGTTACACTTAGCAGGTGTCTCATCAATCCTTGGGGCAATCAACTTCATCACCACAATTATTAACATGAAACCCCCAGCTATTTCCCAATATCAAACGCCCCTGTTTGTCTGATCCGTACTTGTAACTGCCGTTCTTCTTCTCCTTTCACTGCCCGTCTTAGCTGCCGGCATTACAATACTCCTAACAGATCGAAATCTCAACACCACATTCTTTGATCCCGCAGGAGGAGGAGACCCAATCCTTTACCAACACTTATTCTGATTCTTCGGCCACCCAGAAGTTTATATCCTCATCCTCCCAGGATTCGGAATTATTTCTCATGTTGTAGCCTACTACTCCGGTAAAAAAGAGCCGTTTGGCTACATAGGAATAGTTTGAGCCATGATGGCCATCGGCCTTCTAGGATTTATCGTATGAGCTCACCACATATTCACCGTTGGAATAGACGTAGATACTCGCGCATACTTTACATCTGCAACAATAATCATTGCAATCCCAACAGGTGTAAAAGTGTTTAGCTGACTGGCTACGCTTCACGGAGGATCAATCAAATGAGAAACACCCATACTATGAGCCCTAGGGTTCATTTTCTTATTTACAGTCGGTGGGCTTACAGGAATCGTCCTATCCAACTCGTCACTCGACATTGTTCTTCACGACACTTATTATGTAGTTGCACATTTCCATTACGTACTATCTATAGGCGCTGTATTTGCCATCATAGCAGCCTTCGTACACTGATTCCCGCTACTAACCGGATACACCCTCCACAGTACCTGAACAAAAATCCATTTTACAGTCATGTTTATTGGAGTCAACCTCACATTCTTCCCACAACACTTCCTTGGTTTAGCAGGTATGCCACGGCGATATTCTGACTACCCAGATGCCTACGCCCTGTGAAACACAGTCTCATCTTTTGGGTCACTAATCTCATTAGTAGCAGTAGTTATATTCTTATTCATCCTATGAGAAGCCTTCACCGCCAAACGAGAAGTATTATCTGTCGAACTAACAATAACAAATGTAGAATGACTTCACGGCTGCCCCCCTCCCTATCACACATACGAGGAACCAGCATTTGTACAAGTTCAATCAAATTAACGAGAAAGGGAGGAATTGAACCCCCATATGCTGGTTTCAAGCCAGCCACATAACCACTCTGTCACTTCCTTTTAAAAACATTAGTAAAATGTAGATTACACCACCTTGTCAAGGTGAAATTGTGGGTTAAATCCCCGCATGTTTTATAAGCCTCGAGCTTAATGGCTCAACCAACACAACTGGGAATGCAAGAGGCAGCATCACCAGTCATAGAAGACCTTCTTCACTTCCACGAACACGCACTAATAATGGTATTCCTAATCAGCGCGCTAGTAGTATACATTATCATTGCAATAGTTTCCACGAAACTGACCAATAAGTTTATATTAGAGTCCCAAGAAATAGAAATCGTTTGAACTATATTACCCGCCGTACTTTTAGTCATAATTGCTTTACCCTCCGTACGCATACTTTACCTGATAGACGAAATTAACGACCCCCACGTAACAATTAAAGCAATAGGACAGCAATGATTGTGAAGCTACGAATATACAGACTACGAATACCTAAACTTCCACGCCTATATACTACCTACGCAAGAGCTTCCCCCAGGACAATTGCGATTACTAGAAACAGACCACCGAGTAGTCATGCCAGTTGACGCCCCAATGCGATTTCTCGTGGCTGCCGAAGATGTGCTACACTCTTGAGCAGTTGCATCAATGGGAGTAAAATTACATGCGGTCCCTGGGCGACTCAAGCAAACAGCTAGCCTTGCGTCTCCCCCAGGGCTGTCCTATGGTCAATGCTCTGAAATATGCGGCGCCAACCACAGCTTAATACCAATTGTCATGGAAACAGTACCGCTACGACACTTCGTAACTCCGTCGCCACACAGCCTACACATCGTCTCGCTAAGAAGCTAAATATTGGACAAAGCATTGGCCTTTTAAGCCAAAGATTGGTGACTCCAGACCACCCTTAGTGAAATGCCACAAGTAAAGCCCGGCCCATGATTCATTATCTTAGTATTGTCTTGACTTATCTTCTCAACCATTATACCAACCAAAATCTTAAGCCATACCACACCAAACGAACCTACCCGAGTAAGTGCTGAAATACACAAGTCTGATAAGTGCGAGTGAGCATGATAGGAAGTTCTTTCGAACAATTCGTAAGCCCTTACTGCCTAGGTACCCCACTAATCGCCATGGCACTGGCCCGGCCGTGAATACTCTACCCCACCCCATCATCACGATGAATTAAAAACCGACTTATTACAGCCCAAGATTGCTTCATTAACCGCTCCACAAAGCAATTAATGATTCCACTCAGCAAAGAAGGACATAAATGTGCACTACTACTAACTTCGGTAATAATGTTCATTATTACAATGAACATGCTTGGGCTACTTCCCTACACGTTCACCCCCACAACCCAACTATCACTGAACATCGGATTCGCGGTTCCTCTATGACTTGCAACAGTCATCATGGGAATCCGAAACCAACCAACACTGGCACTAGGTCACCTCCTCCCAGAAGGTACACCCATCCGACTGATACCAGTACTCATTATCATGGAAACAATCAGTCTATTTATTCGACCACTAGCCCTAGGAGTACGACTTACAGCCAACCTTACCGCAGGTCAGCTTCTAATGCAACTGATTGCCACGGCGGTATTTGTGCTTCTACCTATTATCCCAACAGTTGCATTCCTCACTGCCGCCGTTCTGTTGCTTCTCACACTACTAGAAGTCGCAGTCGCAATCATGCAAGCCTATGTATTTGTGCTTCTTCTAAGTCTGTATCTTCAAGAAAACACTTAATGGCCCAGCAAGCACACGCCTATCAAATAGTCGACCCAAGCCCATGACCACTGACCGGGGCTATAGCTGCGCTACTAAAAACATCAGGCGTAGCAACCTGATTCCACTTCCACTCAACAACACTACTAACCTTAGGAATAATTCTTCTCCTAGTTACTATTTATCAATGATGACGAGATATTTTCCGGGAAGGAACCTTCCAAGGACACCACACACCCCCAGTACAAAAAGGTCTGCGTTATGGAATAATCCTATTTATTACCTCTGAAGTATTCTTTTTCCTCGGGTTCTTCTGAGCTTTTTACCACTCAAGTCTGGCACCAACACCTGAGCTGGGAGGATGCTGGCCTCGCACAGGAATCATCCCACTAGACCCCTTTCAAGTACCACTCCTTAACTCAGCCGTACTATTAGCCTCAGGGGTCACTGTAACATGTGCCCACCATAGTATTATGGAAGGGGGACGAAAACAAGCTATCCAATCTCTTACATTAACCATCCTACTAGGACTTTACTTTACCGCACTCCAAGCCATAGAGTACTACGAAGCACCCTTCACTATCGCACTCGGAGTCTACGGCTCAACATTCTTTGAGGCTACAGGTTTCCACCGACTAGACGTCATTATCGGATGTACTTTTCTCGCAGTATGGCTACTACGGCAAGCCCATTATCACTTCTCATCTGAGTATCACTATCGTTTCGACACCGCTGCATGATACTGCCACTTCGTCGTCGTAGTATGACTATTGCTCTACGTTTCTATCTACTGATGAGGCTCATAATCTTCCTAGTATTAAAGTTAGTACAAGTGACTTCCAATCACACAGTCTTGGTTAAACCCCAAGGAAAGATAATGAATCTGATTATAGCCATTTTAAGTACAGCATCATCTCTAGCCTTATTTCTACCAAATGTCTCTTTTTCACTACCCAAAATATACGCAGAGGCAGTAAAGCTTTGACCTTACGAGTCCGGATTCCACCCACTTGGATGCGCCGGACTATCATTCTCACTAGGCTTCTTCCTAGTAGCATTCCTATTCCTTGTCTTCGACCTGGATATTGCTCTCCTCCTACGACTACCATGACGAGATCATCTCCACAACGCAACAGGAACATTCTACTGAGCTACAACACTCTTACTTTATTTAACTCTACGATTAACTTACGAATGTACCCAAGGTCGCTTAGAATGAGCAGAATAGAAGGCTAGACCAAAACAAGACCTCTGATTTCGGCTCAGAAAATCGTGGTTTAACTCCACGGCCCTCTTATGACACCCACACATTTCAGCTTTACCTCAGCTTTCTTTCTTGGACTATTAGGATTAGCTTTTCACCGTGCCCATCTGTTCTCAGCACTCCTCCGCTTACAGGGTATGATCCTTTCCTTATTCGTTGCACTTGCCCTTTGAGCGTTACAATTCGTATCTACCGGGTTCACAACAGGCCCTACGTTACTCTTTGCTTTGTCTGCTAGTGAAGCTAGCAGTGGCCTTGCACTTCTAGTTGGCACAGTTCGTACTCACGGCACTAACGGACTACAATGCCTTAACGTCCTACAATGCTAAAAGTACTAATTGCCACAATTTTGCTATTGCCAACATTTTGACTAACTTGCCCTAAATCGCTATCAACAACCACGACCACACACAGCCTCCTAATTGCTCTCACCACGCTAACTTGACTAAAATGAACATCCGAAACCCGATGAACCTCCCCCAACACATATATAGCCACAGACCCACTATCAACCCCCCACCTAGTACTAACATGCTGACTACTCCCACTCATGATTCTAGCCAGCCAAAACCACATCAGCCCTGAACCGATTAGCCGACAACGCACACACATCATTCTCCTCGGCTCACTACTAACTTTTTCAATCTTTGCATTAAGTGCGACAGAAGACATTATTTTCTATATTATATTTGAAGCTACAGTTATCCGCACCCTTATCATCGTTACCGGGTGAGGTAACCAAACTGAACGGCTTACTGCAGGATCCTACTTTCTGATTTATACCGTAGCAGGCTCACTCCGACTTCTTGTAGCGTTACTGCTTCTTCTACAATCCACTCGCACCCTACCCATGCTAGTCCTTCAATATTCACAACCCCTACAACTCAAGCCCTGAGGCCACATGATTTGATGAGCTGGCTGCCTACTCGCATTTTTAGTTAAAATACCCCTATATGGAGTCCACCTCTGACTACCAAATGCACATGTAGATGCTCCCGCCGCAGGATCTATAGTTCTAGCAGCAGTTGTGCTAAATCTCGCCGGCTACGGATTACTGCGCATAATTGTAATACTCGACCCCGTGTCAAATGAGCTTGCCTACCCCTTTGTTATCTTCGCCCTACGAGGCTTTATTTTAACGCGATCAATCTGGCTCCGACAAACACACCTAAAATCACTTATAGCCTACTCATCCGTCGGCCTCATGGGGCTTGTGGCAGGCGGAATTGTAATTCTAACTGCATGAGGCTTCTGAGGAGCTATCATTCTCATAATTGGCCATGGCCTAGCTTCCTCAGCACTTTTCTGCGTAGCCATCACAGCATCTGAAGGAACCCTCAGCCGCACAATAGTCCTTGCCGGAGGGTTACTAGTATTTTTCCCGTTGACAGCAGTCTGATGTTTCATCGCCATCCTGGCCAACAGTGCACTACCACCGCTACCAAACGTCATGGGACAACTTATTATCATCACATCATTGTTTAACTGATCTCCGTGAACATTCGTTCTTAGCGGGCTGGCAACACTGATTACAGCGAGCTACTCCGTATATTTATTCCTGATGTCACTACGAGGGCCAACACCAAAGCACATCACAGGACTCGAACCATACCACTCCCGAGATCACTTAGTAATTACCATACTCTTAATGCCCATTATCGTACTAGTAACCAAGCCAGAACTCATTTGAGGTTGATGCTACTGTAAGTATAGTTTAGCTAAAATATTAGATTGTGATTCTAAAGACAGGTGTTAAAACCCCCTTACTCACCAAGGAAGAACAGAAAATAGTAAGCACTGCTAATTCTTACGCCCCAGGGTTAAAATCCCTGGCTTCCTTGCGCTCCCAAAGGATAACAGCTCATCCGTTGGTCTTAGGAACCAAAAACTCTTGGTGCAAATCCAAGTGGAAGCTATGACACTAATCTTACACTGGTCTCTCCTGCTAACGTTTCACATCCTTCTACACCGACTACTTACTGCACTTACACCCAAGCAACATGAATCCTACATAGCGGAAGCTACTATGACCGCCTTTAGCCCCGCATTCTTCATCTGCCTCCTGCCTCTTACTATTTTACTAACCCATGGAACAGCAAGCTTCGTCACAATCTGACATTGAATCAATAGCCAATCATTTGACGTAATCATCAGCTTTAATTTCGACCAGTACGCCTTAGTTTTTTTCCCACTCGCCGTATACGTCTCCAGTTCAATGCTCGAGCTTTCACTTTGATATATAGACTCTGACCCGAACATTCACCGGATCTTCTATTATCCACTAGTATTGCTAGTAGTTATGATTATCGTAGTCTCTGCTAATAACTTCTTTCAGTTATTCATTCGCTGGGAACGAGTAGGAATTATATCACTCCTCCTCATCGGGTGTTGATATGGCCCGGCAGTTGCTAACACAGCAGCCCTTCTAGCCGTTATTTTCAATCGAGTACGAGACATCGCACTAATTATAACCGCACCTTGGTTCGCAATAAGTCTTAACTCGTGAGAAAATCAACAACGCTTAACACTATCTAAAGACATTCACATATCATTTGCCCTCATTTGGCTCATCGTAGCTGCAACACGAAAGTCCGCCCATTTCGGGCTCCACCCTCAACTTCCAGCCGCCATCGAGGGGCCTACCCGAGTATCAGCCCTACTTCACTCAACGACTATAGTTGATGCAGGAATCTTCCTACTAATCCGTTTTCACCCCCTCACAGAAAATAACCAGCTTGCATTAACCACCTGCCTCTGCCTTGGAGCACTAACATCACTATTCGCAGCCACCTGCGCCCTCACCCAAAATGATATCAAAAAACTTGTGGCTTTCTCGACATCAAGCCAGCTAGCCCTAATAATAGTTGCAATAGGATTAAACCAGTGACAACTAGCATTCGTCCATATCAGCACCCATGCGTACTTCTTAGCGATGTTTTTCCTATCCTCTGGTTCTATTATACATAGCGTAAACCACGATCAAGAGATCCGAAAATTAGGAGCGCTATTGCATACCATTCCCAGCACGTCTGGCTACTGAACAATCGGCAGCCTAGGCTTAACAGCAACCCCCTTCCAAGCAGGATTCTTTACAAAAGACGCATTCATTGCAGCCCTAGGTTCCTCCTATCTCAACGCCTGACGCCTAACCGTAACACTTATTGCTACGTCATTCTCTGCACTTTATAGCTTCCACCTAGTATTCTTGGTAAACATGGGACCCCCACGAATTCTACCCGTATGACCAATTCACGAATACAATCTACTAGTAATCAACCCCGTCAAACGACGTGCCTGTGGAAGCATGACCGCGGCACTTTTCATCAGCCAAAGTCTCACACGAGTCAAAACACCAAACATAACTATACCCGGCCCCCTCAAAATAGCGGCCCTCCTAGTAGCAATTATACGCCTATTCACAGCCATCTCACTGGCTACTATAACACGTAAGCACTTAAAATTTACGCCAACAATTCGTTGACACCACTTGTCAAACATTCTATGATTCTTCCCGATAACCGTACTTCGATTTGTTCCTAAACTTAAGTTTATGCTAGGTCAATCCGCCGCTGCCCATCTTGATAAAGTATGACTCGAAGCATTTGGGCGAAAAGCCCTAGCATTCACACTACAGAACATGGCGAAAGCTACTAATAATTTCTCACGACGAATAATTAAAACATACGTAACCATCATCCTCCTTACCCTAATCATACCCACCACCGTAGTACTTCTTTAAACCGCTGGTAACGTCCGACGACTTAAGCTACGAGTAAGCTCTAATCCAACAAGCAAAGTCAATTGCAACACCCAAGCACAAGTAACTAGCACACCCCCACTGAACGAGTTCATCTCGGCCACCCCACTTATATCGGCACGCGACACTGAAAACTCTTTCAACCCGTCTCCAACCGGCCATGAGCGTTCATATCAGTCCCCTCAGAATACCCCGGCCGTTAAGCCAACCCCTCACAAATAAACTCAAACATACCCCAACACCGAACGACTACCTCAAGCCTCTCGGAAAGTCTCAGCACCTAAACCTGCCGACAAGGCAAAGACCAGGAGCATCCCCCGTAAATAAATCAAAAAAAGAACCAGCGATAAAAATGAACCCCCATGGCCCACCAAAACCCCACACCCAAGCCCAGCCGCAAATACTAAACGAAATGCTGCAAAATACGGCGTAGGATTAGAAGCTACAGCAACTAAACCCGCAACGAGAGCCATCAATAAATAGGACATAAACAAGGTCATAATTCCTGCCCAGACTTCAACTGAGACCAATGATTTGAAGAACCACCGTTGTTGTTCAACTACAGGAACTATCCCATGGCAAGCCTACGAAAAACGCACCCTCTAATTAAAATTGCTAACGACGCATTAGTCGACCTACCCGCACCATCTAACATCTCAGTATGATGAAACTTTGGCTCCCTTCTAGGGCTCTGCTTAATTACCCAGATCCTAACCGGCCTATTCCTAGCCATGCATTACACCTCAGACATTTCAACCGCATTCTCGTCAGTAGCACACATTTGTCGAGACGTAAACTATGGATGACTAATCCGCAGCCTCCACGCCAATGGCGCATCATTCTTCTTCATCTGTATCTACCTCCATATTGCCCGAGGCCTCTATTACGGATCATATCTTTACAAAGAAACCTGAAACATCGGCGTAGTCCTTCTCCTATTAGTTATGATAACAGCCTTTGTCGGCTATGTCCTCCCATGGGGTCAAATATCCTTCTGAGGTGCCACTGTCATCACAAACCTCCTATCTGCCGTGCCATATGTAGGAGACATCCTAGTTCAATGAATTTGAGGCGGATTCTCAGTAGACAACGCAACGCTAACACGATTCTTTGCATTCCATTTCCTACTGCCATTCATCATCGCTGCTATAACCATCCTCCACCTCCTCTTCCTTCATGAAACAGGGTCAAACAATCCAATCGGACTAAACTCGGACGCAGACAAAATCCCCTTCCACCCATACTTTACATACAAAGACCTGCTTGGGTTCGTACTGATACTCCTAGCCCTAGCACTACTAGCATTATTTTCCCCCAACCTTTTAGGAGACCCAGACAACTTTACCCCTGCCAACCCCCTAGTTACTCCCCCACACATCAAACCAGAATGATATTTCCTATTTGCCTACGCCATCCTACGATCAATCCCAAATAAACTAGGAGGTGTTCTTGCACTACTATTTTCTATCCTGGTACTTATAGTAGTGCCACTTCTACACACCTCAAAACAACGAGGACTAACATTCCGCCCCCTAACCCAATTCCTATTCTGAACCCTAGCAGCAGACGTCATGATCCTTACATGAATTGGAGGTATACCAGTAGAACACCCATTCATTGTCATTGGACAAATCGCATCTGTCCTATACTTTGCACTATTCCTAATCTTATTCCCACTAGCAGGATGGTTAGAAAACAAAGCACTAGAATGAACTTGCCCTAGTAGCTTAGCCTAAAAGCATCGGTCTTGTAATCCGAAGATCGGAGGTTAAACTCCTCCCTAGCGCGCCAGAAAAGAGAGATTTTAACTCCCACCACTAACTCCCAAAGCTAGCATTCTAAACTAAACTATTCTCTGGATTAAACCACCCCTTATGGTTTAATACACAATATGTACAATCTTACGACAATGTGCTAATTCCATATATGTATTATCACCAACCCATTATTTTAAACATAAAGCAAGTACTAAAAACTAAGGTATTTCATAAGCATAAAATTAAGCTCACAAAACCTACTATTTTAACCCGGGTAATATAATAATCCCCAAAAAATTGTTCTCAACTTTTTCCTTGAAATACTCAACTAAAATCTTATTAAAACATCTTAATGTAGTAAGAAACCACCAACTAATTTATATAAAGGTATATCATGCATGATAGAATCAGGGACAACAATTGTGGGGGTTGCACAATACGAACTATTACTGGCATCTGGTTCCTATTTCAAGGGCACAAATTGTAATAATTCCCCATTCGGATAATTATACTGGCATCTGGTTAAGCCAGTGGTGTGGTACTATAGTCTCGTTACCCACCAAGCCGAGCGTTGTTTTATATGCATAACGTATTTTTTTTTGGTTTCTTTTCATCTTGCATCTCAGAGTGCAGGCTCAAATGTTAATTTAAGGTTGAACATTTTCCTTGAATGTGATAACAAATATTAATTATTATAAGACATAAATTAAGAACCACATATTATTTAATCAAGTGCATAACATATCCATCTCTTGTTCAACCTATCCTTATATAGTGCCCCCTTTGGTCTTTGCGCGACAAACCCCCCTACCCCCTACGCCCAGCAAATCCTGTTATTCTTGTCAACCCGAAACCAAGAAGGACTCAAGAACGTGTAGGCCAATAAGTTGAGGTGTGAATTGGCATCCATTATATATATATATATATATATATATACATCAATTTTTTTTATTTTTGCTCACCCACCAATTACCCAAAGGTCCCTACTATAGACCAATGAAAAAATGACTCGGCACTAAATATTCTAATATAATATTA